ATGCTAATGAACAAAAAAAGCACACCTTGAGCAATGAATTAATAAATCGAATAAAAACTCTAGAAAAAAAAACAGGATCCCTTGTTCTAGATGTGCTCGAGAAAAGAATCAGATTATGCAATGATGAAAATGAAAAGCAATGCTTGCCTAAAATGTACGATCCTTTTTTAAATGGACCATATCGCGGAAAAATCACAAAATTATATTCACGTTCAATCAAGGATGATTTAATAACTTCTACAGATGCAGAGGAGTCCATAGAAATAGTCTGGATAAATAAAATTCACGGTCTACTTCCTAATGATTCCCCCCAAAAAGAATTTGAATATCAAAAGAATCTTTTTGATGGAGAATTTTTATCGACAAATATTGGTTATTTCTTAACCTCAATCGGCGAAGTCCCATTGGAATTCCCACCCAGTCTTAATTTGAAAAAATTGTCTTTATTGGCAGAAGAAAAAAGAATTGATTCAGAAAAGCAAGCAAAATGTTTGCAATTGATATTCGATGTAGTTACAACTGATCACAATGATCAAACAATTAGAAATCAAAATAATAAATTTTTTTTTCCTGGAATAGAAGAAATCAGAAAAGAGGTTCCTCGATGGTCATACAAATTGACCGACGATTTAGAAGAACAAGAGGAAGAAAACGAAGAAGAATCAGCGGAAGATCATGAAATTCGTTCAAGAAAAGCCAAACGTGTTGTAATTTATACTGATAAGGACGAAACTACCAATAGTATTAGTAATACTAGTGATAGTGATCAAGCGGAAGAGGTGTCTTTGATACGTTACTCACAACAATCGGATTTTCGTCGGGATCTAATCAAAGGATCCATGCGCGCTCAAAGACGTAAAACAGTTACTTGGGAAATGTTTCAAGCAAATGTGCATTCGCCACTTTTTTTGGATCAAATAGACAAAACATTTTTTTTCTCTTTTGATATCTCCGAAATGATGAATCTCGTTTTTAGGGATTGGGTGGATAGAGAATCGGAATTTCAAATTTTCGATTCTGAGGAGGAAGAGACAAAAGAAAGAGAGAAGAAAAACAAGGAAAAAAAAGAGGAAAATGAACGTATAACAATATCAGAAACTTGGGATAGCATTATATTTGCTCAAGCAATAAGGGGTTCGATGTTAGTAACCCAATCGATTCTTAGAAAATACATTGTATTGCCTTCATTGATAATAGCTAAAAATGTCGGCCGTATGTTATTATTCCAATTCCCCGAGTGGTACGAGGATTTGAAAGATTGGAATAGAGAAATGCATGTTAAATGCACTTATAATGGTGTTCAATTATCAGAAACAGAATTTCCAAAAGATTGGTTAACGGATGGTATTCAGATAAAAATTCTATTTCCTTTCCGTCTGAAACCTTGGCGAAAATCTAAAGTACGATCCGATACAATGAAAAAAAAAGGGAAAAAAGACAATTTTTGTTTTTTAACAGTCTGGGGAAGAGAAGCGGAACTCCCTTTCGGTTCTCCTCGAAAACAACCTTCTTTTTTTGAACCTATTTTGAAAGAGCTAAAAAAAAAAATTAGAAAAGTGGAAAAAATATTTTCTCTTTCTCTAGTTCTAAGAGTTTCTAAAAAAATGAGAAAATGGTTTTTAAAGATTTCAAAAGAAAAAACAAGATGGGTTAGCAAAATAGTTCTAGTTATAAAACGAATAATGAAAGAACTCGAAAAAATAAACCTAATTTTATTATTTGGATTCTGGAAAGTAAAAGTATATGAATCGAACGAAAATAGGAAAGATTCTATAATCAGTAATAAGATTACCGACGAATCAATCATTCGAATTCAATCCACGAATTGGACAAAACGTTCACTTATAGAAAAAAAAATAAAAGATCTTGCTGATAGGACAACCACAATCAGGAATCAAATAGAACAAATCACAAAGGACAAGAAAAAAATAATTCTAACTCCAGATATAAGTATTAGTCCTAACAAGACAAATTGTGCTGATAAAAATTCAGAATTGCAAAAACATATTTGGCAAATATTCAAAAGAAAGAGTACCCGATTAATACGTAAATTGTACTACTTTCTCAAATATTTCATTGAAAGAATATACAGCGATATCCTTCTATGTACCATTAACATTCTTAGGACCAATGCACAACTTTTGCTTGAATCAACAAAAAAAATGATCAATAAATTCTTTTACCACGATGAAACAAATCAAAAGGGGATTGATCAAACAAATAAAAATACAATTCACTTTATTTCGACAATGAAAAAGTCGCTTTCTAATATTAATAATAAGAATTCAAACATTTATTGTGACTTATCCTCTTTGTCACAAGCATATGTATTTTATACATTATCACAAGTTCAAGTTAATAACAAGTATTACTTGAAATCTGTACTTCAATATCACGGGATCCATCTTTTTCTTAAAGATAGAATCAAGGATTATTGTGGGACACGAGGACTATTTGATTCCAAACCAAAGCATAAGAAAGTTTATAAGTCTGGGATGAATAAATGGAAAAACTGGTTAAAGAATGATTATCAATACAATTTATCTCAAACTCAATGGTCTCGATTAGTCCCACAAAAATGGAAAAATAGAGTCAATCGACGTTGTACAACTCAAAAAAAAGACTCAATAATATTGGATTCATATAAAAAAAACCAATTAATTCATTACGTGAAACAAAATTATTACGGAATAGACTCATGGACAGGACAAAAAGAAAAATTAAAAAAAAACTACAAATATGATCTTCTAGCACATAAATATATGAATTATGAGGATGGAGGGGACTCATATATTTATGCATCGCCATTACAAGTAAACAGAGACCGAAAAATTCCATATAATTTCAATACACAGAAAACACAGAAACCCGAATCATTTTATGTACTAGTAGATATAGATATTAGTGATTATCTAGGAGAAGAATCTAGTCTATATAGAGAAAAAAATCTGGATAGAAAATACTTTGATTGTAGAATTCTCCGGTTTTGTTTTAGAAAAAATATCGATATTGATACCTGGACTAATATGCATATTGGTACCAAGATTAATAAAAATACTAAAGCTGGAACTAATAATTATCAAAAAATTTATAATAAAAAAATTTATCCTCTTATGATTCATCAAAAAACAAAACCATCCAATAAAAGAAAAAAACTTTTTGATTGGATGGGAATGAATAAAGAAAGGCTATATCGTCCCATATCAAATCTGGAATCTTGGTTCTTCCCAGAATTTGGACTACTTTATGATGCATATAAGCTTAAACCATGGATTATACCAATCCAATTTCTTCTTTTAAACATTCATAGAAATAAAAATATTAGTCAAAATAAGAACATCAACGGAAATCAAAAAAAGGATCTTAATCTACAATCTAATAAAAAAGAATATCTTGAATTAGAGAATCGGAACCAACAAGAAAAAAAACAAAAGCTAAACCAAAGAGATCTTGGATCAGATACACAACAAGATACACAAAAACAAAAGAAAAAAGAAGATGTTGAAAAAAATTACACAGAATCAACCATTAAAAAACGTAGAAAGAAAAAACAATTCAAGAGTAAGAAGGAAGCAGAATTAGATTTATTCCTGAAAAAATATTTTCTTTTTCAATTAAGATGGGATGATTCTTTGAATCAAAGAATGATCAACAATATCAAGGTATACTGTCTACTACTTAGACTGATAAATCTAAGGGAAATTGCTATATCCTCAATTCAAAGAGGAGAGATGCGTCTAGATGTAATGTTGATTCAAAAAGACCTATCTCTTACAGAATTGATAAAAAGGGGAATATTTATTATTGAACCGGTTCGTCTCTCTAAAAAATGGAATGAAGAATTTATTATATATCAAACCATAGGTATTTCATTGATCAATAAGAGTAAACAACAAACTGAAACTGATAGAAGATATATAAAAGAAAAATATCTTGATGAGAGTCCTTTTGAGAAATCCATTTCACAACACAGCACTATGCTTGTGAGTGAAGATAAAAATGATTATGATTTATTTGTTCCTGAAAATAGTCTATCTACTAGATGTCGTAGAGAGTTGAGAATTCTAATTTGTTTCAATTCCTGGAAGGGGAATGTTGTAGACGTAGATAGAAATCTAATATTTTTCAATGAAAACAACATAAGGAACTGTGGACAGTTTTTGAAAAAGGACAAGCATTTTAATACAAATGCAAATAAAAACAAATTAATTAAATTCAAATTGTTTCTTTGGCCCAATTATCGATTAGAAGATTTAGCTTGTATGAATCGGTATTGGTTTGATACCAATAATGGTAGTCGTTTCAGTATGTCAAGAATACAGATGTATCCACAATACAATTCAGAATTAATTGATAGTATATTTAAATAGTATATTAAATAGTATATTTAATAGTATATTTAAAAATATAGTATATTTAAATAGTATATTTATAGTATATTTAATATATAATTTATTTAATTATAATTTATTTAATATATAATTTATTTAATTATAATTTATTTAATATATGATTTTTTATATAATTTAATATAATTTACTTAATATATAATATAATTTATTTAATATATAATTTATTTAATATTTAATTTAAACAGTATACTTAATATTTATAAATAAATAATAAATAAATAATGAAATAATAAATAAATATAAATAAATAATATAAATAAATCAAAATAATAAATATTATAATATAATAATAATAACAAATATAAAATATAATAATACAAATATAAAATATAATAATACAAATATAAAATATAATAATACAAATATAAAATATAATAATAATAACAAATATAATGTAATATAAAAATATAATGTAATATAATAATGATAAATATAGTATAAATAGAATATTAGTATAAATAGAATATGTAATATATAAAATGTAATAAAAATATAATATATAAACATAATATATATATTTTATATATTTATACATATATATTCTTATATAATATATATTCTTATATACCTTATATATATAATTATATATACCCTATATATATTCTTATATATATACATATGTTTATATTCTTAGATTTATATATCTTATATATATATTCTATTTATATTATATATATTCTATTTATATTATATATATTATACATATATTATATATTTACATATATATATATATATAATTATGTGTAGTGTGTAGTGCGTGAGTGAGACATTCGATATACGAAGGCCAAAAGATATACACATATGTTGTGTTACATTATGATACATGATACTGAATTTAATGACTTATCAACTGAATCTAGAAATGAATCGGCGAAATCTTCTTAGGTACAATACAAAGAAACCATTCCCTTTGGTGAGTGCAGAAATATATTATACCTTTCTATCCAAATCAAATTTGAATTTTTTTGATTTATTAATTTAATTTGATTTGGATAGAAAAAATAGTATCGTATATATATATATAAGAGTAAGAGGAAACCATTTTTGTGTCTACCAGAAAATGACCGACATTATTATTTCTGATCAGTAAAATAAAAAAAAATGGAAAATTCTTTTATGGTCAAAAATTCATTTATCTCAATTATTTCACAAGAACAAGAAGAAAAAGAAGAAAACAAGGGGTCTGTCGAATTTCAAGTATTCAGTTTCACCAATAAGATACGGAGACTTACTTCACATTTGGAATTGCATAAAAAAGATTTTTTATCTCAGAGGGGTTTACAAATAATTCTGGGAAAACGTCAACGGCTGCTGGCGTATTTGTCAAAGAAAAATAGAGTACGTTATAAGAAATTAATTGGTCAGTTGGATATTCGAGAGCCAAAAACTCGTTAATTCAAAGATTTGTTTGAATTATTTTTTTTTTTTTTTTAGATTTTGTTTGATTTTGACCGAACCTCGTTTTGAAAAATTCATAGAATAATGAATTGGGGAAAAAAGATATGACTGTACCGGCTACAAGAAAAGATCTTATGATAGTCAATATGGGTCCTCACCACCCATCAATGCACGGTGTTCTTCGACTGATCGTTACTCTCGATGGTGAAGATGTTATTGACTGTGAACCCATACTAGGTTATTTACACAGAGGAATGGAAAAAATTGCGGAAAACCGAACAATTGTACAATATTTGCCTTATGTAACGCGTTGGGATTATCTAGCTACTATGTTCACAGAAGCAATAACAGTAAATGCACCAGAACAGTTGGGAAATATTCAAGTACCTCAAAGAGCCAGCTATATCAGAGTAATTATGCTAGAGCTGAGTCGTATAGCTTCTCATTTGTTATGGCTTGGACCTTTTATGGCAGATATTGGTGCACAGACTCCCTTTTTCTATATTTTCAGAGAGAGGGAATTGATATATGATCTATTTGAAGCTGCCACAGGTATGCGAATGATGCATAATTATTTCCGTATCGGAGGAGTAGCTGCTGATTTACCTCATGGCTGGATAGATAAATGTTTGGATTTTTGCGATTATTTTTTAACAGGAGTTGACGAATATCAAAAACTTATTACGCTAAATCCCATTTTTTTGGAACGAGTTGAGGGAGTGGGCATTATTGGAGGAGAGGAAGCAATAAATTGGGGTTTATCGGGACCAATGTTACGAGCTTCCGGGATCCAATGGGATCTTCGTAAAATTGATCAATATGAGTGTTACAATGAATTCGATTGGGAAGTCCAATGGCAAAAAGAAGGAGACTCATTAGCTCGTTATTTAGTACGAATCGGTGAAATGACGGAATCCATAAAAATTATTCAACAGGCTCTAGAAGGAATTCCGGGGGGACCCTATGAAAATTTAGAAGTCCGACGCTTTGATAGAGCAAAAGATTCCGAATGGAATGATTTTGAATATAGATTTATTAGTAAAAAACCTTCGCCCAATTTTGAATTGTCAAAACAAGAACTTTACGTCAGAATAGAAGCCCCAAAAGGAGAATTAGGCATTTTTCTGATAGGAGATCAGAGTATTTTCCCCTGGAGATGGAAAATTCGTCCGCCAGGTTTCATCAATTTGCAAATTTTGCCTCAGCTAGTTAAAAGAATGAAATTGGCTGATATCATGACGATACTAGGTAGTATAGATATTATTATGGGAGAAGTTGATCGCTGAAATGATAATTGATATAACAGAAGTACAAACTATCAATTCTTTTTCTGGATCGGAATTCTTAAAAGAGGTTTATGAACTTATATGGCTCTTTGTCCCTATTTTTATCCTGATATTTGGAATCATAATAGGTGTACTAGTAATTGTGTGGTTAGAAAGAGAAATATCCGCAAGAATACAACAACGTATTGGACCTGAATATGCCGGTCCATTAGGAATTCTTCAAGCTTTAGCGGATGGTACCAAGCTACTTTTTAAAGAGGATCTCCTACCGTCTAGAGGGGATAGTCGTTTGTTTAGTGCCGGGCCAACAATAACGGTCATATCTATTTTACTAAGTTATTTAGTAATTCCTTTTGGGTATCACCTTGTTCTAGCCGATCTCAGTATAGGTGTTTTTTTATGGATCGCCATTTCAAGTATTGCTCCTATTGGACTTCTTATGTCAGGATATGGGTCGAATAATAAATATTCTTTTTCAGGTGGTCTACGAGCTGCTGCTCAATCTATTAGTTATGAAATACCATTAACTCCATGTGTGTTATCAATATCTCTACGTGTGATTCGTTAGAACATGAGCTTTTCTTTTTTTTTAGGAAAGGGATTAAATGTATTGAATAGATATAGTTATTTTTTTATTCATCATTCAGATTTAGGTCAATGGGTTAAACTAGATAGTCATATGGGTGAAACAAAACAGCTTATAAATTCGCAGTAAGAAAATTCATTCTCATTCCCTATGTACAAGAGTAAAGTGGAAGTAAACATAAGCAGTGTAAACTGTTTACCCCAAGGTTGAAATTGCTTAATTAGTCTTCATGTCTTGAAGCGGGTACAAAGGATCAACTGTATGGAGTTTCAACTATAGTCTTGTACGTATTACCATATGGGAGATCAATCAAAAATGAGTGGACAAGTAGGAACACCAAGATACGCAAAAGATTAGTAATAGAGATAATGTAAAGTCTCAAAAGAGGCATTTACGCATAAAATGAATCAAAATAAGGGCTTTAAGTTGGTAGAAATGATAAAGCAGTACTTCCTTATAGGATTCCGATCTAGAGTATGCTCCTATTCACTGATTAAAGAAATGACTATCAAGAACGAATTAATCCTCTTTTTTCAGAGTATCCCCTCTCTCTTCTGAGAAACAAGAACAGGAACAAAAGAAACAGAATGCAATATCAATATATGGAATGGGAAAATAACTGAATAATCAAATATCTTTAGTTATTCTTTCTTTACTGTATCCATACATATGCAATTCTTACAAAAATCCATGAATTAGTGGCTAATTCTTTCTTTTTCGTAATCTAATAAAAAAGATGGGTCGAACTGTTTTGTCTATTTACAAAAATGAGTATTTTATTGAAGTAATAAATTATTACTGAACAAAGAAAATTTCTTTTTAAGAGAATGAGATCAATTCGGAAGCGCTTTTTTCTAGCAAACAGAATTACCTCGGTCTAATTTTGGACTCTCCAATCTATCTTTATTCTATTTTTTCCCCAATAGATAATTAATGTTAATACCGAACTAGTCCTTATATTTATTTGTGGCCGTAGAGGAGCCGTATGAAACTGAGGTTTCATGTACGGTTCTGGAATAGCGACGGAAACAGTGATGTTATCGCCGACTATAATTATCTAACAGTTCAAGTACAGTTGATATAGTTGAGGCACAGTCAAAATATGGTTTTTGGGGGTGGAATCTGTGGCGTCAGCCTATAGGATTTATAGTTTTTTTAATTTCTTCTCTAGCAGAATGTGAGAGATTACCTTTTGATTTACCAGAAGCAGAGGAGGAATTAGTAGCAGGTTATCAAACCGAATATTCAGGTATCAAATACGGTTTGTTTTACGTCGCTTCTTATCTAAATTTATTAGTTTCTTCATTATTTGTAACAGTTCTTTACTTAGGTGGGTGGAATTTCTCTCTTCCGTACATATTTCTTCCTGAACTTTTCGGAATAAATAAAATAGGGGGTATCTTTGGAATGACAATTGGTATCTTTATTACATTAGCTAAAGCCTATTTGTTCCTGTTTATTCCTATCACAACAAGATGGACTTTGCCTAGGATGAGAATGGACCAACTATTAAATCTTGGATGGAAATTTCTTTTACCTATTTCTCTAGGTAATCTATTATTGACAACTTCTTCCCAACTTGTTTCACTATAAATATAAATAATAGAATACAATAACGCTATTCTAGATTCATAACCTCTCTCAAACAAGAGAAAGAAATATTAATTTCTTTATTTCATGGATATATACGATATGTTTCCTATGGTGACTGGATTCATGAATTATGGTCAACAAACAGTACGAGCTGCAAGGTATATCGGTCAAGGTTTTATGATTACTTTATCCCATGCAAATCGTTTACCCGTAACTATTCAATATCCTTATGAAAAATCAATCACATCAGAGCGTTTCCGGGGCCGAATCCATTTTGAATTCGATAAATGTATTGCTTGTGAAGTATGTGTTCGTGTATGCCCTATAGATCTACCCGTTGTAGATTGGAGATTGGAAACAGATCTTAAAAAGAAACAATTGCTTAATTATAGTATTGATTTCGGGGTCTGTATATTTTGTGGTAACTGTGTCGAGTATTGTCCAACAAACTGTTTATCAATGACCGAAGAATACGAACTTTCTGCTTATGATCGCCACGAATTGAATTATAATCAAATTGCATTGGGTCGGTTACCAATATCAATAATAGGAGATTACACAATTCAAACAATTATGAATTCAACTCAAATCAACAAAATAGACAAGGATAAACCTCTTCATTCAAGGACGATTACCAATTAGTATTAGTAAGATCCTTTTTTGATATATTTGATTATATTTGATATATATATATATTAATATTTGTATATTAATATTTGATATATATATATATTAATCTATATATATATATTAGATATATATATATATTAGTAATTATAATATATTAATTTGAGTAATTATAATATATGTAATTATAATATATTAAATATGTAATTATATATGATATGTAATTATAATATATTAAATATTCAAAACTATTTATTAAATATTCAAAACTATTAATAATTAAATTATAAAAATATTAAATATTATAATAATAATAATACATAATTAATAATAATATCATAATTAATAATAATATATAAAATAATATAATGACTATGATAATAATCTAATAACTATAAATAATAATAATATAATAACTATAATAATAGAATTTATATAATCATTATAATAATATAATTATAATTATAATGATTAAATATAATGATTAAAAAAAAAAAATTAATATAAAAATAATTAATTAAAATAACAAGTTAATAATAATATAAACAAGCAAGTTAATAATAATATAAATAATAATACAAGTTAATAATAATATAAATAATAATAGAAATAAATAATAATATAAATAATAATATAAATATATCTACATTAATCCACTACATAAATTCACACTACATTAAATTAAGATTTAATTCAATTAGGGATGTAGCATATACAAGAAAAAACAAATAGGGTAACTTTTTTTCCTGGATTATTCAAAAAGGTCATAAAAAATTTCAACTTATCTATATTTTATACATTATACATAATGGATTTAACTGGACCAATACATGATATTCTTGTAGTATTTCTGGGATCGGCTCTTATATTAGGGGGCTTAGGAGTGGTTTTACTTACCAATCCAATTTATTCTGCCTTTTCTTTGGGATTGGTTCTTGTTTGTATATCCTTATTCTATATTCTATTGAACTCCTATTTTGTAGCTGCTGCACAGCTCCTTATTTATGTGGGAGCTATAAATGTCTTAATCATATTTGCTGTGATGTTCATGAAGGGTTCAGAATATTCCAATGATTTCTATCTTTGGACCGTGGGAGATGGGGTCACTTCGCTGGTTTGTACAAGTATTCTTTTTTCACTAATTACTACTATCCCAGATACATCATGGTACGGGATTATTTGGACTACAAAATCAAACCACATTATAGAGCAGGACCTTATAAGTAATGTTCAACAAATTGGGATTCATTTATCAACAGATTTTTTTCTTCCATTTGAACTCATTTCTATAATTCTTTTAGTTGCCTTGATAGGTGCAATTACTATGGCTCGTCAATAATAAAAAAAAATTAGTATTATATAATAAATACTTAAATACTAAATACTTAGTATTAATAAAATACTTAAGATTAACACTCCAAAAAAAAAAGAGGCCTTTTTTTCATGTGTCATTGTTAGGACATTTATTTCCCTTCAAATATATTTTGATATTTATAATTCATATATGAATGATATTAATCTAAGAGACCTGTATATAAAAAGTATTTCAAGGTATTTGATTCTACCTTTTCTTCTATCTCTTCTATCGTGAATGCTTTCTTTTGTCCTGGATTTTGTCCTGGAATTATGACTTTCTGAAATTATTATTTTAGAAAAAACTTAAAGCAGTTGAATTGTTTGTTGAAATCAATTGAGATTGATAAGGAGTTAGTCAATGATGTTTGAACATGTACTTTTTTTGAGTGCCTATTTGTTTTCTATCGGTATTTATGGATTGATTACAAGTCGAAGCATGGTTAGAGCACTTATGTGTCTTGAGCTTATACTAAATTCGGTTAATATTAATCTTGTCACATTTTCTGATTTATTTGATAATCGACAATTAAAAGGAGACATTTTATCGATCTTTGTTATAGCTATTGCAGCGGCTGAAGCAGCTATTGGTCTAGCTATTGTTTCGTCGATCTATCGTAACAGAAAATCAACGCGTATCAATCAATCAAATTTGTTGAATAAATAGTCCTAATGATATAACTAAATTGTAATCAATAATCATATACATATAATTTAATACTCATAAATAGAATAAGATAAATAATAAATAAAATAAATTAAATAATAATTAAATAATAAACATTAAATAATAAATAAATAAATAATGAAATAATAAATATGTATAAATAAATCAAAATATAAATATGTATAAATAAATCAAAATAATAAATATTATAATATAATAATAATAACAAATATAATGTAATATAATAATGATAAATATAATATATAATATAATAATATATAATATAATATTAATATAAAATATTAATATAAAAAAAATATTATAATATAATTAATTATATTTATATAATTATTTATATTTATATAATAGTTTATATAATATAGTTAATAATTTAATAGTTAATAATTTATACAATATAGTTAATAATTAAATATTAATAAATATTAAATTTAAGTATTAAATAAAAAAAAAATGAATTAAATAAAAAATGAATTAAATGATATATAACATAATTAAATATTAAATAAAAAATGAATTAAATGATATATAACATAATTAAATATTAAATAAAATAATTAAGTAAAATAAGACAAAAAAAATAAATAACTAAAATATTGTTTATAGTTACTTACTATAAAATATTTTTTATAATTACTAAAGTAATATCTGTAATTAACTAAATATTTACAACATAATTAACTAAACTAAAGTAATATTTACAACTATTATATTATCCTACTAAATTTGTATATCTAATATTCTACTACTATATATATTTATATATTTATTTAATATTCTAATATTTGTTTATATATCTAATACTTATTTATTACTTATTTATTTTTTATTTTATATATTAATTTTATTTTATATGTTAATATATATAGATCATATATATAGATATATTTTATATATTCATATTACAATATATAATATGAATATATATAAATATAATATATTAATATATAAAATATTAATATAGTAAAATATTAATATAGATAATATACAATAGATAATATATAATGATAATATATAATAGATAATATATAATGAAAATTATATTATATAATATTTATATTATATAGTACATAATTTATATTATATAATACATATAAATATTATATTATATAATACATATAGTTCATACATAATATTAGTTCAATAATATTAGTTCATACATAATATTATGTTCATAATATAATATAATATTATAATATAGTTTATATTATAGTATAGTTTATAATAAAATATGATTAGTTAGTACTAATAACTAATATGTATGATTAATTAGTATATGTATGATTAATTAGTACTACTAACATAATTAATATTATTTTATCAGTTATATTCACCGGTTTTTATAGTTTTATTTTATTAGTATTAGTTAGTATTAGCATGTAATATGGACAATTCGTATCACTATGTTTGGTGAAATAGAAATCAAAGTCCCTTGGCCCTTTTCTCATAAACAGATCCAGAAGTATATAGATTCTAAAAAAAATTCTGGTAAACCACTGATTCGTCTGGTGTCTACAATATATGGATTTATTTATTATTGATTTTACCAGAACCAGATCGAAAATTTTTATGTTCAAAACTGAAGCTTATAGATCCGATGTCACATTCAGTAAAGATTTATGATACATGTATAGGGTGTACTCAATGTGTACGGGCCTGCCCTACGGATGTTTTGGAAATGATACCTTGGCCGGGATGTAAAGCTAAGCAAATTGCCTCCGCTCCAAGAACCGAGGACTGTGTAGGTTGTAAGAGATGTGAATCCGCTTGTCCAACAGATTTTTTGAGTGTCCGTGTTTATTTATGGCATGAGACAACTCGCAGTATGGCCCTAGCTTACTGATACGTTATAATCAAAAAATCCACTTGAATCATTTGATTCCTCTTTACTGACAAAAACCCGTGCTCAGAATTAAATAAAAAAAAATATTTTATTGATATTGAGTACGGGTTTTTCTGGTCAAAGCGTATCTTGTCTTTACCACGAGTTATTTTCCTTGGTTAACAATAATTATTGTTTTTCCTATATTCGCGGGCTCTTCCATTTTTTTTCTTCCGCATAGGGGAAATAAGGTAGTTCGCTGGTATACTATAAGTATATGTTTATTGGAACTTCTTATAACGACCTATGCATTCTGTTATCATTTTCAATTGGACGATCCGTTAATCCAATTAGAAGAGGATTTTAAATGGATAAATATTTTTGATTTTCACTGGAGACTGGGAATCGATGGACTTTCGATAGGACCCATTTTATTGACAGGATTTATCACTACTTTAGCCACTTTAGCAGCTTGGCCAGTTACTCGAGATTCGCGATTGTTTCATTTCCTGATGTTAGCAATGTACAGTGGTCAAATAGGATTATTTTCTTCTCGAGACCTTTTACTTTTTTTTATCATGTGGGAGTTAGAATTAATTCCTGTTTATTTACTTTTATCCATGTGGGGGGGGAAAAAACGTCTGTACTCGGCTACAAAGTTTATTTTATACACTGCCGGGGGTTCCACTTTTCTTTTAATAGGAGTTCTAGGTATGGGTTTATATGGTTCCAATGAACCAACATTAAATTTTGAAACATTAGCTAATCAATCGTATCCCGTAGCATTGGAAATAATATTCTATTTTGGCTTCCTTATTGCTTATGCTGTCAAATCACCGATTATACCCCTACATACATGGTTACCAGATACCCACGGGGAAGCACATTACAGTACATGTATGCTTCTAGCCGGAATCTTATTAAAAATGGGAGCATATGGATTGATTCGGATCAATATGGAATTTTTATCCCACGCTCATTCCATATTTTCACCATGGTTGGTAATAGTGGGAACAATACAAATAATTTATGCCGCTTCAACCTCTCTCGGTCAACGCAATTTAAAAAAGAGAATAGCTTATTCTTCCGTATCTCACATGGGTTTCACAATTATAGGAATTGGTTCGATAACCAACACAGGACTTAATGGAGCTATTTTACAATTACTCTCTCATGGATTTATTGGTGCTGCCCTTTTTTTCTTGGGGGGAACAAGTTGTGATAGAATACGTCTTGTTTATCTTGACAAAATGGGAGGGATATCTATTCCAATGCCAAAAATCTTTACTATGTTCAGTAGCTTCTCAATGGCTTCTCTTGCATTGCCAGGAATGAGTGGTTTTGTTGCGGAATCAGTAGTATTTTTTGGAATAATTACCAGTCCAAAATATCTTTTAATACCAAAAATACTAATTACTTTTGTAATGGCAATTGGAGTGATATTAACTCCTATTTATTCATTATCTATGTCACGCCAGATGTTCTATGGATACAAGTTATTCAATCTTCCAAACTCTTTTTTTGTAGATTCTGGACCACGAGAACTATTTGTTTCGATCTGTATCTTTCTACCCGTAATAGCGATTGGTATTTATCCTGATTTGGTTATTTCATTATCAGTTGACAAGGTACAAGCTATTCTATCTAATTATTACGATAGATAGTCTTCATGAATAAAACAGAAAGTCATTATGGGAAGTGAATTAGAATTGTAATGGGATGCATTACATCTCAAGTTTTTTTGAGAACCATTTAACTCATTGAGTTAAATGGTTCTCAAAAAAACTTACACAAACTTTCTTTATCTGTTGTGGGACGATTTTTTTTTATTTATTCTTCAACAAGTTTATTAGATGCTAAATTAAATTAGTATCTAAGTTAATATGAATGAACCATAACTATGCAGTCCTATTCCTAATAGATTAACCCCAAAATAGCATATCCAAATTATAAGAAATCCTATAGAAGCCACAATTGCCGAATTCGCACCTTGCCAACTTTGGGTTGTTCTAGTATGTGAATAAATCGCGTATATGGTCCAAGTAATAAATGCCCAAGTTTCTTTAGGGTCCCAATTCCAATAGGATCCCCATGCCTCATTAGCCCATACTGCTCCAGAGAGAATACCCATAGTTAAAAAAGTAAATCCTAGACTAATGACACGAGAACTCCAATAATCCAATCTTTGTATCCATTGATATTTATAATCATTTTTAAAAGAAGAAAAAGAAGTATTTTCTAAAACATGTCTGTTTTCATTCAAGTATTCGATCTCACCAAAGAAAAATGACCTAATTAATAAATTTTTGTTTTTACCAAAACTTTCGATATTTTTTCGAAATGTAATGACTAGAAGAGCAATTGAAAATAAGGATCCAACTAAGAGAGCTGCATAACTCAATAACATCATACTTACATGCATCATTAACCAATGGGACCGTAGAGCAGGTACTAATATTGCGGATTGATGCATTTCAGTTGAAAGACCCGAAGTGGCAAAGCCTTGAGTAAAAATAGCACTTGGTGTGGTTATTGCACTTAAATAATTTTTATTTTTATGATTCCATATTTTAGGAATCATATGAATTATAGCGAAACTCCATGAAAGGAACATTAATGATTCGTATAAATTACTTAATGGGAAATGTCCCGAATAAATCCAACGAATAACTAATAATCCTGTTATCGACAAAAAAGTAGCTATCATCCCCTTTTCCGACGAATCACATAATCCTACGATTTCGTGGACTAAAAAGGTCATCAAATGAATCGTAATTACAATTGAAATGATCGAAAAAGAGATATGATTTAAGATATGTTCTAAAGTTACAAATATCATAAAAGAGGAGTCCAAAATTCAAATCAGGAATTAAATAAATTATAGGATCTATAATGTTATTTTTAGAGGATGCCGCCACTCGGACTCGAACCGAGATGCTCTAGCACTGCTTCCTAAGAGCAGCGTGTCTACCGATTTCACCATGGCGGCTTGCTTGAAATAATAATAGCTCATTCATCTTGAATCGTCGAGATTCAAGGATTTAATGTAATATTGTTTAAATTGAAATTAATTATAATATTTAAAATATTTACATATTACATATTACGTAACTCGGTATTATTAAATTGTATTACTAATCGTATTCCTTGTTGTGTATAACATTTATGGGAAGATTTACCAAACAAATCAATTAGGTATTGGACTAGACATATAACAAAAAAGAGTTGCAATCTCTATTGTAATTTACTTTTCACAAAAAAATTGATATTTTAAAATAAATGAACTTTTTGTAAAAAGTTAGTTGCGGTAAGTCAAAAAAAATTACCATCTCGCGAAATTATAGATAGTATAATGAAAAAAAAAATGAAACTTCTTTTTCTATTTTTTCTTTTAATTTAAATTAAAAGAAAAAATAGAAAAATTAGATAATAATAGTTAAAACCGGTATAGTTATAATAGACAGAGAAAATCTTCTTCTACATACCACAACAGTTAGTTCTAGCTCATATTGAATTGAAGAATTTAAAACAAAACACAAATTAATTTAATGCGACTCATTCGTATAAATAAAAGTTTTAATTATTAATTATTTGAACTATGTCAATTCAGATTAGTCCAAGGCCTTATTACTTGTTTGTCGCACAAAAAAACTTTTTGAATGTCCTGTGGATACTGATTTAGCTAAAGAAAAAGCCTTTAGCGCAGCCAAATATCCTTTTTTCTTCCAAATACTTTTACGAATACGTTTTTTTGACATAGAAGTACGTTTTTTTGGAACTGCCATTCAAAAATAAAGAGTTAGTCATTTTTATCATTGGATGTGAAAGACATGTATTGTTCAAAAAGGATCGGCCCTTTTTCATTATTTATTATCTATACTTTACTTAACTTATTACATAGATAACAATTTTTCATAACATACAAAAAGAGTTTCTTACCTAACAAACAAAAAAATATATTGTATTGATTTGTTTTGTGCACATCCCATATAGTCTTTGTACTAGAAAAGAAAATTTCTTTTGATAATAATTTTTTCTTATTCTAGTTTATTTTATGCTTTTTATTTTTCGTATCTCTATTACATACAAATACAATCTTCAAATCAAAAAAAAAACTAGTATTGATTGTTTTGTTATCTTTATTTTATAGCCCCATTTGAATCTGCGTTTACAGTATCTATTACCACTAAAAAGAAATTGATTGCAATTCAGAAAGAACAAAAAAGTTTCCAACTCACATTTGATTTTAGTCTGATATTTTTATAATACATTTAATAAATAAAAAGTATTAAGACTCTTTTTCCATCTCCTTACTCTTTTTCCATCTCCTTATATAATTTAAAATAATTTAAATTTGATTTTCTATTAATTTTTTGATTTTCTATTAATTTGATTGATCAATTTCAGAGTGCCTATTCATAATTTAAATAAAACTACTATAGTCAGTCTCTTAAACAAGACATTACCGGATAAAGTTAATTTTAGTAATATCTAGTAATATCTTATTTCAGTTCTATGCCAAATAAGAAATATTGTCGGATTCCAGATAAGCATAAGTTTTCCTATTGAATTGGAATTCAATCAATCAGTTCCACAGTGAATTAGATAATTACTTTAAATATATTAATTATAATAGATAATAAAGTTTCTTTTTATTGAATTCTGTTATTAGCAGATAATACTGGATCCATATCTGAACCAAGTACTTTATTTTGTGTTGGTGGAACTTTTTTTACTATACTATATGGTTATAAATCATCAAAACGGTAGAATAATTAAAAATTTTTTTGGATCTTAATTAAAATTTAATAAAAATTTATCTTTAGTGAATAACCAGGTAATAACTTTTACCTAGTCATTTGGTCATATCGTTTGATTTGATCAAACGAATTGGAGCTTTTTGAATTATTTAATAATATATGGGAAAAATCAGATCAATTAAGAATTAAAATCTTTTTTTTTCATAATTTTTTTGCTGATTTCTTTTATTCTTGTTCTTTCCGAAATAGAAATAGATAAGAGTTGGTGAATCGGAAACAATTACAATTAAATTAATAATAAGAAAAAAATTTAAAATTTGCTTTCTTATGGAACATACATATCAATATGCATGGATAATACCTTTCCTTCCACTCCCTGTTACTATGTCAATAGGATTTGGACTTCTACTTGTTCCAACAGCAACAAAAAATATTCGTCGTATGTGGGCTTTTCCTAGTGTTTTACTGCTAAGCATAGCTATGGGTTTTTCGGCCAATCTGTCTATTCAACAAATAAATGGAAGTTTCATTTATCAATATCTATGGTCTTGGACCATCAATAATGATTTTTCTTTGGAGTTCGGATACTTTATTGATCCGCTTACTTCTATAATGTTAATATTAATCACTACTGTTGGAATTATGGTTCTTATTTATAGTGACAATTATATGTCTCATGATCAAGGATATTTGAGATTTTTTGCTTATATGAGTTTTTCCAATGCTTCAATGTTGGGATTAGTTACTAGTTCCAATTTGATACAAATTTACATTTTTTGGGAATTGGTAGGAATGTGTTCGTATTTATTAATAGGTTTTTGGTTCACACGACCAATTGCAGCAAGTGCTTGCCAAAAAGCTTTTGTAACCAATCGTGTAGGGGATTTTGGTTTGTTATTAGGAATCTTAGGTTTTTATTGGATAACAGGAAGTTTCGAATTTCGGGATTTGTTCGAAACATTTAATAAGTTGATTCATAATAATGAGGTTAATTCCTTATTTGCTACTCTGTGTGCCTCCCTATTATTCCTCGGTGCAGTTGCTAAATCCGCACAATTCCCCCTTCACATATGGTTACCTGATGCCATGGAGGGACCTACTCCTATTTCGGCTCTTATACATGCTGCTACTATGGTAGCAGCGGGAATTTTTCTTGTGGCTCGGCTTCTTCCTCTTTTCACAGGCATACCTTACATAACGAATCTCATTTCCTTGATAGGCGTAATAACACTATTATTAGGAGCTACTTTGGCTCTTGCTCAAAGAGATATTAAAAGAAGTTTAGCCTATTCTACAATGTCTCAATTGGGTTATATTATGTTAGCCCTAGGGCTAGGTTCTTTTCGAGCTGCTTTATTTCATTTGATCACTCATGCCTATTCTAAAGCATTATTGTTTTTGGGATCCGGATCTATTATTCATTCAATGGAACCCCTTGTTGGATATTCACCCGATAAAAGTCAGAATATGGTTCTTATGGGCGGTTTAACAAGATATGTTCCAATTACAAGAACTACGTTTTTATTAGGTACACTTTCTCTTTGTGGTATTCCACCTCTTGCTTGTTTTTGGTCCAAAGATGAAATTCTTAATGAGAGTTGGTTGTATTCACCAATTTTCGCAGTAATAGCTTGTTTTACAACAGGACTAACTGCATTTTATATGTTTCGGGTGTATTTACTTACCTTTGAAGGGTATTTACATGTTCATTTTAAAAATTACAGTGGAACTCAAAATAGCTCATTTTATTCAATATCTTTATGGGGAAAAGAAGCACCTAAAGCGGTCAAGATAAATTTACTTTTCTCGACGACAATGAATAATAATGAAAGCGTTTATTTTTTTCCTAAAAATACATATCAATTTAATGGGAATGTAATAAATCGGATGCGATACTTTACTACTCGTTTTTTAAAAAAATATACTTCTATGTATCCCCACGAATCGGACAATACTATGTTATTTCCTTTGCTTATATTGGTAGTATTTACTTTGTTCGTTGGATTCATAGGAATTGCTTTTGGTCAAGGGGAAATAGGTTTTGATCTATTATCAAAATGGTTGGCTCCATCGAAAAATCTTTTACATCCAAATTCGGACTATTCCGTAGACTGGTATGAATTTTTGACAAATGCATTTTTTTCAGTAAGTATAGCCTTTTTCGGAATATTTGTAGCATCCATTTTTTATGGGTCTGCTTATTCATCTTTCAAAAATTTGGACTTAATCAATTCATTTGTTAAAATAGGTCCTAAAGGAGTTTTTTTGGACCAAATAGTAAATGTTGTATACAATTGGTCGTATAATCGTGGTTATATAGATTTTTTCTATACAAGGGTCGTAACCCGGAGTATAAGAGGATTGGCTAAACTAACTCATTTTTTTGATAGATGCATAATTGATGGAATTACAAACAGTGTTGGGGTTATAAGTTTCTTTGCGGGTGAAGGAATTAAATATTTAGTAGGGGGTGGACGAATCTCGTCTTATCTCTTTTTGTATTTATCTTTTGTATTAATCTTTTTATTAATTTATTTTTTGTTTTTGAGTTTATAAAAAAAAAATTTTATAATTTTTTATTCATTTTTTTTTATTTTATATTCTAATTCTTTTGAATTTGAATATTTGATCTTAAATAAAAAAAAAATAAGTATGAATAAAAATCAATATAGTAAGATAAGAGAAAAAATAAATTTATATTTATTAAATTTAGAATTTATATTTATGTTAAATTTATATTAATTTATAATTTCATTTAATAATTAGATTAGATTTATGATTAGATTAGATTTATGATAATAATTAATTTATAATAATTATAATAATTAAAAATATATAATAATTTAAAAATATATAATAATTAAAGAAAAAAGAATTGCATATTTTATTACATATATTTTATTACATGATTTTCTTCGCTTTCCTCCGTTGCTGAGGTTTCCTTGAGCTTTTTAGTAATAATAGGTAAAGGCATTCTGCCTAAATAGTATACACAAGTGATAAATAAGAGAATACTAAAGATTCGAGCCAGAGAATTTCTAAATTCTGAAAGAAGGTACTTATTAGATTGAATGGAATGATTTTGCCGTATCCAGAATAAGACTAATTTAACCCACTTAATAAAAAAAATGTGACCAATTAACCAACCAATAAAACTACTTGTTACAAATAACATCTTATTGTTGCATCGAAACATATAAATGTTGACTAATCTGGCTAGTGTTGAACTTGGTAAAAAAAAATGGTTGAATAATTGAAAAATAAAATTATTCAGGAATATACATTGAATGTTGAAATTACGTATTGAATTTCTAGTAGTAGATCCATAATCTAAAAAGTTCTTCTTATTGTTCCAGAAGAAATGAAATAAAAGATATGGTAGAACTAGGACAGTTATTGTATGAGGTTTACCCAATGCTAAATGCAGAGGCGCATAATAGATTGATATAAACATCATAAGCTGTCCCATAATAAAACCAGTTGTTGCTGATATCTGCTTTTCGGTTCCTTCTTCCATAACCCAAGCTCGAAGAAGGAAGAGATAAGAGGGCCCTATGGAGAACGTGGTCATAAATCCATAATAGAGTCCAACTATAACAACGGAATTAATTATCTTCATGCATAAGGATAATGGATTACCTAATAGAAAAAATTTCAAAATCATCACAAACCTCCTCCTTTTCTTTTGTATTGCAATTTCTCGATTATTATATGATGATTTTTGAACTTTCATATAGACTCTATATGGAATAGACTCTAAATATATAGAAAGAAAAAGACCATAAATGACATCTCTTATGTCAATGATTCCAAAGAGATATTAAATGAATGGAATTGGAATATAGATATAATATTTTATAAATTATATTATTTTATTATTATTATTTATTATTATTATTTGAATTATTATTTTATAATTTTATAATGATATTTTATAATATAATGTATAATGGCTTTGAGGTTCCCTATGAAATGGGC